TATATTTAGTATTTTTTATTAGTTCTATTCTATACTGTATCCATATCATTTATCCCTATGAGATACCGTACAAAATATAATGCAGAAGGAAGAGATATAATGAAATTCTTGATTAGATCTTCTCATAGGAACGATCTATTTTATTTGATTGATGGATCCAACAACCAAACCTATTTTTTTTTTAATTCATTAAAAAAGAGAGTGGTTTTATTCGAAGCGCTTCGTGATTTTCAACCAATTATGTGCTTCAATATAATTACCTGGAGTAAGCGCTATAGCTTGTTTCCAATACTCAGCAGCTTGATCGGACCAAGCTTCCGCAATTTCAGAATCACCCTGTAGAATGGCCTGTTCTCCCCGGTCGGAATAGGTGGTTCCTTCCCTTAGAACCGTACTTGAGAGTTTCCTACCTCATACGGCTCAAAAATCGATTCTTTTTGTGTCCTATCTTACCTATGCTAACTGAATTAGATTTCTCATAAACCTATCCCATTTTTTCTTGGGTTAACCAGAAGAAGTTAATTACATAAGTTTTAAACCCTAATTTTGATCAATAATCAGAATCAGTTTGATCTTTTCTCCCACCTTCAGAAGAATGAAGCATAGGTATCCCCACAATATCGTTAGAATTTTCTGAAAGGTAACTATCTCGGTTTCATATATGGAATTCATATAGAATCTTTGAAAAAGACTTTTTTCCATAAGAAAAAAGAACTTACTATCTTTGGGATCTGATGCTACACCGCTGCTCAATACCTTAGTGGATCAACTCTATTACATAAGTTGATTCCTAACTTTTGTCCCATATCATGACATAAGTAAGCAGTTCTTAACTGTATCGACTCAATAGCTCGCTAATTGATCTTTACGGTGCTTTCTCTATCAATTTGATCCTTTATCCATAGAATATAGTATATAGGCTGCACTCATTTTTTTTTCTTCCTATTTTGGTTCTCGTGAAGTCTCTTTCCTTGCTACAGCTGATAAAAATCGTTGCTTTGGACGATGCATTATGTAGAAAGCCTATTTTTTTCTAGTATTTACTAGCCAATTTGATCTTTGCTTTTTTTCCTTATTTCTATAGTGGAGATAGTCGCACGTAATGACAGATCACGGCCATATTATTAAAAGCTTGTGGTAAGAATGGGTTTCGTTCTAGTGCCCGGAAATAATATTCCAAAGCCTTTGTATGCTCTCCATTGCTTGTGTGTATAAGGCCTATGTTATAGAGTATATAACTTCGATCATAGGGATCAATTTCTGGTCGCGTAGCTTCATAATAATTCTGTAAAGCTTCCGCATAATTTCCTTCGGATTGAGCCAACATCCGTTACGGTCGTTCATTCTATTCAAAAAATCTCCGTTCCAGAACCGTACATGAGATTTTCATCTCATACGGCTCCTCCCTTCTGCGCATAGTACTAAGGGGAATAATCCATAGAATAAAAATTGAACTATTCTCATCTCATTATGAACTGAAAGGAACTAGTATTTTTACAAGAAATCTCTAGCCAGCCTTCCCGCAAGAGGTTTTTTCTTAACACCAATCATATTAGTGTTAGATATAAATGGTAACTCCAACAATTTCTTTGTTCTCAACGCCTTCTATTTCCAGGAATTAGTCACTTCAACGATCTTTGATGGTTATACGGGTATCCAAAGTACAAACGAGATGGATGTTTGTTGTCCCAACCATTCTTGTTAGTCCCGATACCGATAAGGAAAGGGGGAATTTATAACAAAGTTTTTGTGTTGTTGATTCCTAGGTGTAGTGCTTTTTCCCTTATGCCGTCTATTGGTACTAATGTAGTGTAGGATTGACCCGCAATACAGAACCCATAGGTGTAACCTTTCGCTCAATACTCAAATCAACAATTGAAACATCTGAGGCTGCATCAATCGAGGATACACGATAGAAGGAATTGTTCTATCTCCAAACTTCACCTTCACCGAGCGTAGGTTTATTTCAAGAATTTCGTTCTTTCTATACCGAACCACGTCTCTTTCTCGTAAGACTGAGGTGAGGGCTAAAAAAAACAAGAAAAAAGAATCAAATCGCACCATCTCTGTAATAGGTAAATGCCCTTTTTTCTCCTGAAGTTGTCGGAATTATTCGTAATAAGATATTGGCTACAATTGAAGAGGTCTTATCAATAAAATTTCCATTTATATGAGATCTAGGCATAATTAGCAATCCATTCTAGAATTCTTTTCATTACCCCTCGGGGAAAATGATCCCACAAACAAAGCAAAGGAATTATACAGTACGAAATAACATAAAAACAGACTAATTTTATTCTAATAAATAGATATTAAATAGATACGGGCTTTCCGCTTAAATTGTCCCCTTTTGTTTGGGAAAGATATGAGATATTGGAATCAGATTGATTTCATTCCCATTTTTGTAGTATACCAATGAACGGAACTATTACTATTTCATCTAAGTTAAATAACCAAGGACTTTTTTTATTACAGATTCTGATAACTCGAGAAGTTTTGA